AATAAGATGCCTGATAAAAGGGTTATTTTGATAGAATAAATTATGCAATTTTTGTTCTTATTATAAATACAAGAATTAAACTTTTCTATAAATATCAAAAATTTATGTGCATCATACACTAATTTATAAAAAGATAAGCTAATTTAAGCTATTAGGTTCATACCCTAAACATAGAAGTAAAATCTTCTTCTTTTTAATTATTATAAATTCAACAAAATTATTATTCAATACTACTATAATTATTGGGGTTATAGTTTGTATTTGTTCTAATAACTGAATAATAATATGATCAGGGCTAGAAATTAGATTAATTTCGTTTTTACCTTTAATAATTAGATCAAATTCCTTAAGATCTGAATCAATAATAAAATATTTTATTATTCAAAGAATAAGATCATCAATTTTAATATTTGGGTTATTATTTATAATAATAATAATTAGGTTTAGTATTTTTATTATAGCTATCTCATTATTATTAAAAATTGGTATAGCCCCCTTTCATAACTGAGTTTTGAGAGTAGTTGAAGGGATAAGTTATCAATCAATTTTCATTTTGTTAACATTAATAAAAATTTCACCTCTTATAATTCTATCTTATATTAATATAATTATATGGATTCCAGTTATATTATCTTTAATTTTAGGGGCAATTTTAGGAATTAATCAAAATTCCATACGAAAAATTTTAGCATATTCATCTATTTATAATTTGGGGTTTACTTGTTCCTGTATTAATGAAATATCAATGTGAGTTATATATATAACAATTTATATATTAATACTAGTTAGTATTATCTTTATAATTACAAAAATAAACATTTATTATTTAAATCAAATAATAATTAATGAATTTAGATTAAAAACTAAAATTTGTTTTTGATTAATAATAATATCGTTTGGGGGTGTTCCCCCAATATTAGGATTTTTAAGAAAATTAATATTATTTGAATTTATAATTATTAATAATCAAATATTCATTTTAATAATTATGTTAATTTCTTCATTAATTGTAATATTTTACTATATTCGGTGTACATATATGTGTATTATAATTAGTTCAATTTTAATAAAATGAAATTTGTTGTCACTTAATTACTCAATAATTATTCTTACTTTAATTAATATTTTAATTTTTTCTTTAATAATTTTTATTAAGTCTTTATACTAAGATTTTAAGTTATTTAAACTATTAACCTTCAAAGTTAAATAAACTAATTTTAAGTAAATCTTAGATAAAGATCAATATTAAACTTGCAATTTAATGTTTTAATTAAACTATAAGATTATATTAAGAGAATAGTTAATTCTTAAATAAATTTACAGTTTATTACTTTAATCAGACATCTTAATCAAATGAACAAATGATTGTTTTCAACTAATCACAAGGATATTGGAACAATATATTTTATTTTTGGTATTTGGTCCGGTAAAATTGGGATAATACTTAGAATAATTATTCGTGTAGAGTTAGCACAGCCAGGGCCATTTATTAATAATGATCAACTTTACAATGTAATTGTAACATCACATGCATTTATTATAATTTTTTTTATAGTTATACCAATTATAATTGGAGGTTTTGGTAATTGATTATTACCTCTTATAATTGGGGCACCAGATATAGCATTTCCTCGGATAAATAATATAAGATTCTGACTTTTACCGCCGTCATTAATTCTTCTTTTAATTAGAAGAACTGTAGAAATAGGGGCCGGGACAGGTTGAACTGTTTATCCTCCTTTATCATCTAATATTGCTCATTCAGGAGCTAGAGTAGATTTAACAATTTTTTCTTTACATTTAGCTGGTATTTCTTCAATTCTTGGTGCAGTAAATTTTATTACAACTGTATTAAATATACGAAGAACAGGTATAAATTTAGATTGTACTCCTTTATTTGTATGATCAGTTGTAATTACTGCATTATTACTTCTTTTATCATTACCTGTATTAGCAGGTGCTATTACTATACTATTGACAGACCGAAATATTAATACTAGATTTTTTGATCCCTCCGGAGGAGGAGATCCTATTTTATATCAACATTTATTCTGATTTTTTGGTCACCCAGAAGTTTACATTCTTATTTTACCTGGGTTTGGTTTAATTTCACATATTATTACTCAGGAAAGTGGTAAAAATGAATCTTTTGGTTATATTGGTATAGTTTATGCTATACTTTCCATTGGATTATTAGGGTTTGTGGTTTGAGCCCACCATATATTTACAGTAGGAATAGATGTAGATACTCGTGCATATTTCACATCAGCTACTATAATTATTGCAGTACCTACTGGTATTAAAGTTTTTAGTTGAATAGCAACAATACATGGAGTATCTACAAAAATTAGAATTTCAATAATATGATCATCTGGATTTGTTTTTCTATTTAGAATAGGTGGTTTAACTGGTATTATTTTATCAAACTCATCAATTGATGTAATCTTACATGATACTTATTATGTTGTAGCCCATTTTCATTATGTTCTATCTATAGGGGCAGTTTTTGCAATTATAGCAGGATTTATCCAATGATATCCATTATTTACTGGTTTGACCATAAATCCTAAGTGATTAAAAATGCAATTTTTAACAATATTTTTAGGTGTAAACCTAACTTTTTTCCCTCAACATTTTTTAGGATTAAGAGGTTTACCTCGACGATACTCTGATTATTCAGATTTTTATACTTTATGAAATACTATTTCCTCAATTGGTAGATTAATTTCATTAATTAGAGTATTAATTATAGTTTTTATTATTTGAGAAAGAATAATTTCTAAACGAATTGCATTATTCGCAAATAATAATTTATCATCAATAGAATGATTACAAAAATTACCCCCAGAAGAACATTCTTATTATGAACTTCCATTAATAATTAAGTAAATCTGATATGGCAGATTAGTGCAATGAATTTAAGATTCATTAATAAATATTATTATTTTGTTAGAAATTTCATCATGAATAACTTTATCATTTCAAGATGCTGTATCACCAATTATAGAACAATTAATTATATTTCATGATCATACTATAATAATTATTATAATAATTACAGTTATTGTAAGATATATAATAACAACACTTTTTATTAATAAATTTATTAATCGATTATTATTAGAGGGTCAAATAATTGAATTAATTTGAACTATTATACCAGCATTTTTATTAATTTTTATTGCTTTACCTTCTCTTCGAATTCTTTATTTATTAGAAGAAATTAATAATCCATTAATTACAATTAAAGCTGTAGGCCACCAATGATTTTGATCATATGAATATTCAGATTTCAAAAAAATTGAATTTGACTCATATATAAAGCCCACTAATGAATTAGAATTAAATGAATTCCGTCTACTTGATACAGACAACCGAATTACATTACCATATAATATTAATACCCGAATTTTAGTAACATCCACAGATGTTATTCATTCATGGACAATTCCATCATTAGGAATTAAAATTGATGCATCACCAGGCCGAATCAACCAAGGAAGAATTATAATGAATCGCCCAGGATTGTATTTTGGGCAATGTTCAGAAATCTGTGGTGCAAATCACAGATTTATACCAATTGTAATAGAAAGAATTAATTTAAAATCATTTATTTTATGATTAAATAAATATTCATTAAGACACTTAAAAGCAAGTATTGGTCTCTTAAACCAAATAATGATAATTTAGCAAATATCCTTAATGAAGGGTTTAGTTTATTTAAAACATTATTTTGTCAAATTAAAAAAATTAATTATAATAACTCTTTTGCCACAAATAGCACCAATATGATGAACTACATTAATAATTACATTTTTGTTATCATTTTTACTTATAATGTCATTATTATATTTTAATATAATAAGAAAATCAATATCTATAAAAAAAAACAATACTAACCAAATAAATTGAAAATGATAACTAATTTATTTTCAGTATTTGATCCATGTACAGGAATTTTTTCATTAAATTGAATTAGAATTATAATCTTTATATTTATATTCCCAAAAAATTTTTGATTTTTAAAAAATAAAAATATAATTATATTTAACAATTTATTAATAAAACTTCACCTTGAACTAATTTCATTAATAAAATATAGGGGAATAAGATTAATTATATTAAGTATATTTATTATAATTTTATTTAATAATATTATGGGATTATTACCATATATTTTTACGGCTTCATCACATCTAGTATTTTCAATTTCACTAGCTTTACCTATATGGATAGGTTTTATAATTTATGGTTGACTTAATAACACAAATCATATATTTATACATCTTGTTCCAATTGGAACTCCTTCTATTTTAATACCATTTATAGTATTAATTGAAACAATTAGAAATTTAATTCGACCTGGATCACTAGCTGTTCGTTTAACAGCTAATATAATTGCAGGTCATTTGCTTATATCATTATTGGGGGGTAATATAAGTAATATAATACTTATAGTTTCATGTATAATTTTTTTTATTATTTTGATAATATTTGAAACAGCCGTTGCATTAATTCAATCCTATGTATTTATAACACTTACAAATTTATATTCAAGAGAAGTATAAATGAATAATCACCCATTCCATTTAGTTAATAATAGCCCCTGACCTATTACTGGGTCAATTGGGGTTATAACTCTTACTTCAGGTATAATTATATGATTCCATAAAATTAATATAAATTTATTCTTATTAGGATTTTTAATTATTATTTTAACAATAATTCAATGATGGCGAGACGTTGTCCGAGAATCAACTTTTCAAGGATTACATACTAAGAAAGTAGTAGTAAGAATAAAGTTAGGTATAATTTTATTTATCATTTCAGAAGTATTATTTTTTTCATCTTTTTTTTGGGCTTTTTTTCATAGTAGTCTTGCTCCTACTATAGAAATTGGTTTAAATTGACCACCAATAGGTATTAAAACATTTGACCCAATAAATATCCCAATACTTAATACTATAATTTTACTTTCATCTGGTATTACAATAACTTGGGCTCATAATGCAATTATTAACAAAAATTATACTCAAATAGTACAAAGAACAATATTAACTATTTACTTAGGTGTTTATTTTTCAATTTTACAATTATATGAATATATTGAATCACCATTCTGCATTTCTGATTCAATTTATGGGAGAACATTTTTTATAAGAACTGGATTCCATGGTATTCATGTAATAATTGGTACTATTTTCATTATAGTATCTTTATTACGAATAATAAATTTACATTTTTCTAGAAACCACCACGTAGGATTTGAAGCATCAGCTTGATATTGACATTTTGTAGATGTTGTGTGACTTTTCTTATATATTACAGTATATTGATGAGGTAAATATTCTATTATTATAAAAAGTATAACAAGCTTCCAACTTGTAGGTTTATTAATTTAAATTGAATAATTAACAAACTATTATTATTTATATTAATAATTTTATTATTAATTATAATTATTTCTATAATAATCTTGATTGTAAGAAAAAAATCAATTATTGACTTACAAAAATCAACCCCATTTGAATGTGGATTCAACCCTATATCATACAAACGATTACCATTTTCCATTCATTTTTTTTTAATTGCAGTAATTTTCTTAATTTTTGATATTGAAATTATTATTATTATCCCAATAATTTTTACATTAAAATCATCAATATTAATATATTGATTAATTACATCAACAGTATTTGTATTAATTTTAATTTTAGGCTTATTCCATGAATGATACAATGGAATATTAAACTGAACAATTTAACAATGGATTATATTTAAATATAATACTTGATTTGCAATCAAGAAGTGCTGAATTAGCTAATCTTAGTAAAGAAGTAATAAATACATTTAGTTTCGACCTAATTATAGGGGATAATTATCCCCCTTACTTTAATTGAAGCCAAAAGCTAGAGGTAACTTATTGTTAATAAGAAAATTGAATAAATATTCCAATTAAAAGAGATTAAGAAAAAAAATAGCTGCTAACTAATTTTTTAAGCGGTTAAATTCCGTTTATCTCTTATATTTATATAGTTTATAAAAACGCTTTATTTTCATTAAAGAAATAGTTAAATTTTAACTTATAAATTATTTTAAGAAATTTATTCTCATTAATATCTTCAATATTATGCTCTATATAAGCTATTAAAATAAATTATATACATAAACCATATCAAGAAGGAAATTAAAAAAATTTTCAAATTATTTGAAGAATAATATTGAACAAAATTTGATAATTTTAATATATAGAAAGATAAACCATATCCGCCATAATATTCACCTCAAGAGGAAACTTGGTAACAATTTATTATAGATGATTTATATACTAATTTATATATAAAAAAAGAATAACCAAATATAAATCATATATAACTATTAAACAAATAGTAATTTAATATAAATATGTAATTAAAATTACAAAATTCTAAACCAAATCATAAACCAAAAATTACAATAATAATAGATATTATTTTTACCTTAAAAGGTAAAATAATATAAACTATATCAAAATTAATAAACCACATTAATATACCACCAGTAAAAATTGAAAAAATAGTTAAAATAAAAATTCTAATTTTTATTAAACTAAAATTATCATTAATAAAATTATATCTAATAAAATTAAAATTACAAACCATTGAATAATAAAATAAACGGGATCTATAACATGCAGTTAAACCTAGAGAAAAATAAAATATTAAAAAAATAATAAAATTAAGTCTATTAAAAGATATATTTTCAATTAAAAAATCCTTAGAATAAAATCCAGATAAAAAGGGAATACCACAAAGAGTTAGTCTAGAAATATTAAAACAAGCTGTTGTAAATGGTATAAAAATACAAACAGAACCTATTAAACGAATATCTTGATTATCATTTATATAAAAAATAAAAATTCCTGAACAAAGGAATAAGAGAGACTTAAATATTGCATGAGTTAATAAATGAAAAAATGATAAATCTACTATCCCAAAAAATAATGATCTTATTATAAGTCCTAATTGTCTTAAAGTAGACAAAGCAATGATTTTTTTTAAATCAAATTCGTAACTAGCACATAATGAGGAGAAAATTATAGTTATTATTCTAATAAACAAAAATAAATAATTTCTATAATTAAATCTATTATAAAAACGAATTAACAAATATACCCCCGCAGTAACAAGAGTTGAAGAATGAACTAATGATGAAACAGGTGTAGGGGCTGCTATAGCAGCCGGTAATCAACATGAAAATGGAATCTGAGCACTTTTAGTAAAACAAGAAATAATTACTATATAATAAATATAATCTTTATATAAACCCTCATAATAAATAAAATGTCATCTACCATAAGATATAATTCAACAAATAGAAATAAGTAACCCAATATCACCTAAACGGTTAGTTAAACAAGTGATTAAACCAGCTAAATATCTTTTTATTGAGCTATAATAAATTACAAGGCAATAAGAAACTAATCCTAATCCATCTCAACCTAATATAATTCTAACTAAATTTGGTCTTATGATTATTAAAATTATTCTAATAATAAATAAAATAACCAAAAAAAGAAAACGATTAGATCTGTATCTGTATACACCAATATAATTAATACTGTATAAAATTACTATAGAGGAAATAAATAAAACAATTGAACTAAAAATTAATGAAATTCAATCAAATAGAATAACATAGTAAACTGGAACAGAATTTAATGAAAAAATTTTTCATTCAAACAATATAACATAATCCATATATATATAAAATAAACCTGTAGTAAAAGAAATTAATGACATAATTAATATAATTATAAATCAATAGAAATAAAAATTAATTTTTATCAAAACTTAAGGACATTAGTCATCTAAGAAACCACAATTCTTTATTTTAATAAAATACTTAAATTATCAAAAATAAATAGATAAAATTATAATGATAAAAACCAATGGTAATAAATGAACTACAACTAAAATATATTCCCGAACTGTACACTCTGAACAACTATATATATAGTGAAATTTACCATGTTGTGTAAATCTAAATAAATAAAATCTGAAGCATGCAGCAAAAAAGGAAATTATTAAAATATAATAAATTGAATTTCCCCAATAAAAAATTATTCTATTTATGATAAAAATTTCTCTAACAAAATTAATACTTGGTGGACAGCTTATATTAAAAGAACAAAATATAAATCAAATTATACATATTCTAGGTATATATAATATAAACCCCTTATTTAATATAAATCTACGTCTTAATATACGTTCATAAGAAATATTAGCTAAACAAAAGAGCCCAGAAGAACAAAGGCCGTGACCTAATATTATTAAGTATGAACCAAAAAACCCAAATTTAGTTATAGTTAATAAACCTATAAGACTTATCCCCATATGGGCTACTGAAGAGTAAGCAATTAAACATTTTACATCACCTTGAATTAAACAAATTAATCTAACAGAAATAGAACCAACAAGAGATAAAGTAAATCAAATAAAACTATATTTATAAAATATATTTTCATAAATAAATATAAACCGAATAAGACCATAACCACCAATTTTTAATATTAAACCAGCTAAAATTATTGACCCAGAAATTGGGGCTTCAACATGAGCTTTTGGTAACCAAAAATGTAATATAAATATCGGTAACTTAACTAAAAAAGCAAAAACTATACAAAAATGCATAATAAATGAATAAGAATAGCCATAATTTATATCAAAAAATATTCTCGAATAATTAAAATATAAAAATATAATAATTATTAATAAAGGTAGTGAGGCAAACAAGGTATAAAAAAATAAATATAATCCTGAAATCAAACGCTCAGGTTGGTAACCCCAACCAAAAATTAAAATTATTAAAGGAATTAAACTAAATTCAAAAAAAATATATATTATAAATATATTTAAAAAACTAAAAACAAAAATTAAACATATACAAAGAATTATAGATATCAAAATAAAAAAATTTTTATTATGTAAAAAATAAATCCTAGATCTAGCAAAAATTATTAATGAAGAAATTAAAAGACTTAAAATAATTAACCCATATGAAATATAATCTAAACCAAAATAATAAGAAATATTAGAAAAATATAAATTACATCTAGACAAACAAAAAACACTAATTAAAACAATAATTAAAAATTGAATTAAATATCAAATATTACCAACAAACAAAAGAGGGGTTATAAAGAATATATAAATAATAAATTTTATCATAAAAAAAGAGAATTTATGTAATCATTACCATGAAATCGAATTATTCTTACAAGAACACTTAAACCTAATACCCCTTCACATACATAAAAAGTTATTATATAAATATATAGATAAAAGTTTGAAGAAAAAAATATTAAGCAGTAAATTATAATTAAAAATAAAAGTGATAAAACCATAAACTCTAATCTTAACAAACAAAGAAGTAAATGTTTACGAATAAAAATTAATGAAATACATGAAAAAATAAAAAGGTAACTAAAAAAAAATAAATTCATTAGTTTTAATAATTTAATAAAAATATTAGTTTTGTAAACTAAATTTAGGAAATTATCCTTTAAAATATCAGTATAATGTAATTAAATTACATATCTTAGATATCCAAAATCCATATTATTATAAACTATATACTGAAATTAAAATAATATTAATTAAATTTATAACATTAATAGTAACAATAATTCCATTTTTAATAAACCCATTAAGAATAGGGGTAATTTTATTAATTCAAACATTATTCATAACAATGTTAATAAATAAAATAATATTTTCATCGTGATTTCCTATAATCACATTTTTAATAATAGTAGGGGGTTTACTTATCTTATTTACTTATATAAGTAGAATTGCATCAAATGAAAAATTTAAATTAAAATTAAATTTATCTATCTTAATAATAATTATAATTATAATTTCAGAAGAAATAATAAATGAAAACCAAATCAATGAATTACAAAATTTAATAAATTTAACAGAAGAATATTACTCTATAATTAAACTATATAACAAAAAATCAATAATATTAACAATTATTCTAGTAATATATTTATTATTAACTATAATTGTAGTATCAAAAATTGTAAAACACCATGAGGGACCACTTCGATCAAAAAATTATGAAAAAATCAATTTTTAAATCAAACCAGTTACTTAAAATTGTTAATAATGCATTAATTGATTTACCAGCACCTATAAATCTATCAGCATGATGAAACTTTGGGTCACTTCTAGGTATATGTCTAACAATTCAATTAATTTCAGGTATCCTTCTATCTATACATTACACATCAAACGTGGAAATAGCATTTAATAGAGTTAACCATATTACACGAAATGTTAATTATGGGTGATTGATGCGAACATTACATTCAAATGGGGCATCATTATTTTTTATCTGTATGTATTTACATACAGGGCGTGGGATATACTATGGGTCATACAAATATAAATTAACTTGAATTGTTGGTATAATTATTATATTAATAACAATAGCCACAGCATTCTTAGGGTACGTTCTACCATGAGGTCAAATATCATTTTGAGGAGCAACAGTAATTACCAATTTAATATCAGCAATTCCATATATTGGATTAATATTAGTAAACTGAATTTGAGGGGGTTTTGCAGTTGATAATGCAACATTATCACGATTCTTTAGATTACATTTCCTTCTACCATTTATTGTTTCAATAATAGTTATTATTCATTTATTTTTTTTACATTTAACAGGATCTAGAAATCCTATTGGAATAAATTCTAATATTGATAAAATTCCATTCCACCCATACTTTACAATTAAAGATTTATTAGGATTTATAATTGTATTAACTACATTATTAATATTAAATATATTAGAACCATATATACTATCAGATCCAGATAACTTTACCCCCGCAAATCCCATAGTTACTCCAATTCATATTCAACCAGAATGATACTTTTTATTTGCTTATGCAATTTTACGATCAATTCCAAATAAACTTGGTGGGGTTATAGCACTATTTTTATCAATTGTAATTTTACTAATTATACCTTTCTCAATAAAAATAAAATTTAAGGGTATTATATTTTACCCTCTAAGACAAATAAATTTTTGAATTTTTGTATGTATTGTAATTTTATTAACTTGAATTGGAGCACGGCCTGTTGAAAGACCTTATACATCTACTGGAATAATCTTAACTGTATTTTATTTTATATATTTTATTACAGACCCTGTAATTACTAAAATATGGGACAAATTACTAAATTAGTTATTTAGCTTATAAATATTAAAGCAAATATTTTGAAAATATTAGAAAGAGTTTTATTTAATAACTTTACAAAAAAAAATGATAAAAAATTAAAGATTTAATTAATAAGAAAAAAATAATATAATTTAAACTTATTGGAAGGTAACATTTTCAAGCTAAATATATTAACTTATCATATCGATAGCGAGGTAGTGAACAACGAACTCAAATAAAAACAAAACAAAAAAAAATAAGCTTAAGATAAAATATAAAATAAACATAATCCCCACCAAAAAAAATTATATTAGTAATTAAACATATAAAAATAATACTAGAATATTCAGAAATAAAAAGAAGAGCAAATCCACCAGATCCATATTCAATATTAAATCCAGAAACCAACTCTCTTTCCCCTTCAGAAAAATCAAAGGGAGAGCGATTTGTTTCTGCTAAACAACAAGAAAATCAACAAAAAAATATCGGAATTGAAAAAAAAAAAAATCAACAATTTGATTGAATTTTAAAAAAATCAACAAAACTATATCTATCAGCCAAAAGAAAATAACTCAATAAAATTAAAGAGAGAGAAACCTCATAGGAAATAGCCTGTGAAACACTTCGAATACAACCTAATATTGAATATATTCTATTTGAAGACCAACCACAAACAATTAAACTATAAACCCCAACACTAGAAACACATAAAAAAAATAACATTGAATAATTAAATTCAATTAGATTAATATAATAAGGAAATAAACATCATATAAATAAAGATTGAATTAATCTATAAATTGGACAAACATAATAAATAAATATATTTGAATTTATAGGCCAACAATGTTCCCTTAAAAACAATTTTAATCCATCTCTAAAGGGCTGAAGTAAACCTAAAAACCCAACCTTATTAGGACCTTTACGAATTTGTATATAACTTAAAAGTTTACGTTCTAGTAAGGTAAAAAATCCAACAGAAATTATAACTATAATTAATAAAATTAATGAACTAATATAAATAATAATTGATTGTATAATAATACCTTATTAAATTCTAAATTTAATGCACTAATCTGCCAAATCAATAATAAAATTCAATAATAACAAATAATATTGATTCTCTAGGTCCTTTCGTACTATAAAGAAAAATAATTTTAAGATAGAAACCAACCTGGCTCACACCGGTTTGAACTCAAATCATGTAAGAATTTAAAAGTCGAACAGACTTAGTAATAAAAAACCTGCCCCTTATACTAATCTTAATTCAACATCGAGGTCGCAAACTTTAATATAAATATGAACTCCCCATCAAAATTACGCTGTTATCCCTAAGGTAACTTAAACTTATAATCCAAAACAAGGATCAAAAAAATCATAAATTAATGAAAATATAAAATAAAGTTAAAATTTATTTATCACCCCAATAAAAAAATAGATAAAATATTAATAAAAATATAACTAAAAATTTAAAATATTAAATATAATAAAGTTCTATAGGGTCTTTTCGTCCCTAAAAATTAATTAAGCTTTTTTACTTAAAAATAAAATTTTAATAATAAAATCAAAAAAATAAATCCCTCATTTATCCATTCATACGAGTCAACAATTAAATGACTAATGATTATGCTACCTTTGCACAGTCAAAATACTGCAGCCATTTAATTAAAATCATAGGGCAGAATTTACCTTTAATTTAAACCTAAAGGAAATGTTTTTGATAAACAGTTGAAGATTAAATTTGTCGAATTATTTAAATTATAATTATAAATTGTACTAATTTAATCATTAATTAATATAAACAAAAATTTATTAAAATAATTTAGTAAAAATATAAATATAAAAAAATTATAAATATAAATTATAATCTATTAAGAACTAAATAAAAGATTTTAAAATAAAAAATAATTTAAATTAAAAAATTTTAAACAATAAAAAAGATTATCCCAAATTATATATAATTAACAAAAATAAAGAATAATAAACATTAATTTTCAATTAAATTGAAATCCTAAATAACCAGATATAATAAAAGAGCGAATAGAGTATCACTACCATAATAAGATTACTAATATTAATTCAACAATAAAAAGAAACTTAATATAGATATCCATTTTTCGGGAAAAAAAAATAAATAATAAATTAAATTAACCCTGATACAAAAGGTACTAATAAATTATATTAATCTTTTAGATAAAATACTTAACAGTAAAATTAAAAAAATTATTTCTAATAATACTAAAAAAAAAAAAAAAAAAATATTAATTTTAATAAAAATCAGATAAAATAAACAATTTTCTTATTAATGTAAATAATAAACTTTAATATAAGCTATAATCTGAACATTCTAGATACACCTTCCGGTAAATCTACTTTGTTACGACTTATCTCATCTTATTGAGAGTGACGGGCGATATGTACATAATTTAGTGCTAAATTCAAAATAATTAATATATTAAAATTACTAATAAATCCTATTTAATAAAAATTATAAATTAAAATTCCAATATAAATATAAATAATGTAACCCATATTTACCTAAATAAAACTGCACCTTGACCTAACATAAAATATTTATATAAAAGAAAATTTCTTTAATTAAAACACTCCAATATATAGCGGTATACAAATAAAATTTAGGTAAAAATTATTGTGGTATATCAATTAAAATACAGGTTCCTCTATAAAGATAAATTACCGCCAAATTCTTTGAGTTTTATAGAACTTAACTATTAATATTCTGGAAAAATTTAAATAAAAAATAATAGGGTATCTAATCCTAGTTTATAAATTAAACTTAATATAAATAAATAAAGAAATTAGATATAAATATAAATTCCACCTAAATAAATAAAATTTAAATCAATATAAAAATAAATACAATTAACCAAAAATATTAACTTAAAAAATCTGTATAACCGCGAATGCTGGCACAAAATTAATCAAATTTGATTAAATTTCAAAATAAAAACAAAGATATTAATAAAATAAATTACTGTTAAAATAATAATTAAAATTTAAACATATAATTAATTTAAAATAACTAATAATATAAGCCAGAATCAAACTTATTAATTTTCAATAAAAATCATAACGGCAACAATATAATATAAAGAATATAAACAATTAATTTCTCTTTTTTATATATAATATATATATATAWAAAAAAAAAAAAAAAAAAAAAAAAAAAAAAAAAAAAAAAAAAAAAAAAAAAAAAAAAAAAAAAAAAAAAAAAAAAAAAAAAAAACACAAAACAAACAACACACACAACAAAAAAACAACAAACAAACACACACACACAAAACAAACACAAACAAAATAAAACAGAAACAACAAACAAAAACAACAAAAACAAAACATGTAACAAACAAATATTCAAAAACTTAATGATGTATAATTACTAATGGCAAACATATAACTTCCCTCATAGTTCTTAGTAAAGTTCTATTTATCTAATGAAAATATATTTTATTACCTAAAAACAAAAAAAAAATAATATTATTAATTGGGGTAATAATATTATTAGTTAATTAATTGTAATAATTACTAATGGCAAACATATAACTTCCCTCATAGTTCTTAGTAAAGTTCTATTTATCTAATGAAAATATATTTTATTACCTAAAAACAAAAAAAAAAAAATAATATTATTAATTGGGGTAATAATATTATTAGTTAATTAATTGTAATAATTACTAATGGCAAACATATAACTTATAATTTTTATATATATTAATAGAATACTATAATATTTAAATTATAAATTATAATAAAAATAATATATAATAACAAATACTACACACTAAGAAATTATTCTTTACTTTATCAATAACCTCCTTTCTTTTTTTTTTTGTTCACAAAAAAGAAAGGAGGTTCTATATTAATAATATATAAACATTAATATTTCTTAAATTAAATTAATCTTAATATAAATTAACTATTATTATATATTAATATTATTWTTAATAATTTTTTTTATATATTAATAGAATACTATAATATTTAAATTATAAATTATAATAAAAATAATATATAATAACAAATACTACACACTAAGAAATTATTCTTTACTTTATCAATAACCTCCTTTCTTTTTTTTTTTGTTCACAAAAAAGAAAGGAGGTTCTATATTAATAATATATAAACATTAATATTTCTTAAATTAAATTAATCTTAATATAAATTAACTATTATTATATATTAATATTATTTTTAATAATTTTTTTATATATTAATAGAATACTATAATATTTAAATTATAAATTATAATAAAAATAATATATAATAACAAATACTACACACTAAGAAATTATTCTTTACTTTATCAATAACCTCCTTTCTTTTTTTTTTTGTTCACAAAAAAGAAAGGAGGTTCTATATTAATAATATATAAACATTAATATTTCTTAAATTAAATTAATCTTAATATAAATTAACTATTATTATATATTAATATTATTWTTATATTATATTAATATTATTATATATTATTATTATTATTATATATTAATATTATTATATATATTATTTTTATTGTCTATTAAATATAATTAAATAATAAGTTTCTATAAAACCGCTATTATTAAATAGCAATGCCGTTATTTTTTTTATACATTATTAAATAATAATAAAAAAAA